CTTCTAGAGGAGGGGATTATACCAAATCTGCCTAATCTAGTTACTTCGTTCCATATTTCCATTCGAGGGATCCTGAGGAAAAGAATTTGGTTTCCACCGAGCTAAAACAATAAATATGCTGACGGTTCTAGTAAACCAAAACCGTCGTTTTCTAGCTATTTGGCTTCAATCTTCCCTTTACAACACAAAAATGGAAGATCTAGTTACGATTGGAAATACACTTTTGTTTTGTATCTTCATCCATAGATCCTTTACTCATACTCATTCAATTGGAAGATTTGATCCAATTGAAATAAAAAAAATTATGCTTCGCGATTCCATAATCCCATTTTGTATTCAATTTGGAATTGACCCTTGGATATAAATCGTGAGAATGTATAGTCTTCCTCAAATATGCTATTGAGGGAAAAAGGATTAAACCTTTTAAATTTAAGAAATAAAGTTTTTTTTTGATCTTGATCGGAATATGAAAAAACCGAAAGATCCCTTAACTATTTAAGTTATTAATCGAACGAATCGCACTTTTACCACTAAACTATACCCGCTACATATCTCCATTATTATATATGAATGAACCTTTTGTCGAACAAAGGAATGAGCAAAGGAATGAGATACAATTAAGATAGCATCAGACTCACGACAATTCTAGTGTTGGCACTTCGTCCCGCTGGAGGTACTTGAAAAAAATAGGCGAAGAATAGAAAGCAGCTTATTTAAATAAAACTTGACTTGATCATACTTGATCCTAATTCATAATATAATTCATATTATTTAATTATATATATATATATAATTAATTAAATATAATTAATATAATTAAAAATATAATTAATATAATTAAATTAAATAAAAATAAAATGAAAAGTCATCCTTTTCATTTGCTGGAAGTCATTACTGAACTGACATTCCGAATCCAGGGATTTCTTAAAGCTGGACCATAACATAAAAATGATGAATTCCGCATTTCTTTTTTCGTTTTCAACTTCCCCTTCAACTGCCAGATCCTATGAATTTGAATTCGGATCAATCGGATCAATTGGATTTCAAATGTTCAAATAAAATTGTCCCTTGAACAAGTAAATGAGTTATGTTATATATGTTATAACATATGTGTGTTTCATTTTTAATATTGTTTAATATTAATTGTTATATGTATGTGTTCTTTTCCGGTTAGTAATTAAGTAAATTGAGAAAAAAATACTTATATTTATATACTTAATACTTAATAAGAATGTGAAAAATATTCTTTCATATTCTATAGTATTAATAGTATTCTTATTATTAGTATAGTATTAATAATACTAACTACTAAGAAATGGCACTTCTATCATAGGACTGGGGATAGACATTTTCTTTGTTGCTTCAATAACAACAAAGAATTTTTGATTTGATATCAAATCATACATAATTAAATTGTTTGATCTATGAAATGATTTATCAGAACAAAAAAAGAAATAATGTAATGGCCCGGCCAGTACTTAACCAGGCCGGGGGAATGAACCTTTCTTACAAAATCAAAGAAATGAAGTAAGGGATTCTGTCTATATCTATTCTATTGGGGATAAGATCTCTGTTTCGAATAATTATCTAAATTGAATTACTGATCAAATTCGTAGATATCTTATCCATTTTAATATATAATTATATAATTTAATATAATTTAAAATTTGTTTTTAATATATTATTTCTATTATTTTTATATTATTATCGTTACTTTATCCTATCTTATAATAAATTATTACTAATAAATAATTAAAAAAAGAAAACGAGGTTTTTTTTGTTTCAATCTTTTTACTTCACATCACATAAAAAAAAATTTCAATTTTGAATTGGGAGAGATGGCTGAGTGGACTAAAGCGGCAGATTGCTAATCCGTTGTACGAGTTATTTGTACCGAGGGTTCGAATCCCTCTCTCTCCGTTCCCTCTGATCACTTCAGACTTTCAAATTTGAAAAAATGGGATCCTTTTATTTTTTCATCATAGGGAAATGTTAAATGTATGGAATATATAAAAAAAAAATAAAGAAAACTCAACATTTTTTATTCCTCACGTCCAGGATTACGGCCCGGATCGTTAGATAAGAATCCGAAGATGAAGAGAGAAACAAAAAATATCACTACTGTGTAAACGAAGAGTTTGAGAGTAAGCATTACACAATCTCCAAGATTATTTTTTTTAGAAAAAGGAAATAGATTGCCTATTTTTTATCACATACGTTATTTTGGCATAACACCCCAAAAATGAAGTCTTTTCTTGAATCTTGAAAAAAAAAAGTAATTTTCAACAAATTTCTTTCTACTTTGTAATAAGATAATAAGGTAATAAGAAAAGAAAGGTTCTGATTCCTTCATTACCAAAAATGTTTGGCCATATCCGTTATTGGGTATTGTGGGTTCTTAGAAAGTCCTTGTTTACTGGAATGTCAGAACGAGGAAATAAGTTGATCCAAATTTATCACCGCGGTCATTCAATTCAATATACAAGAATTTCTATTTTTGAATCGAGGGTTCATAATGTAAAACTTATCTGATCTTATCCATTTTTATTTTCTAATTTTTTTTTCGAATAAATCATGAATTTTGCAGAGTATTCAAAATTTTATCGAAAACTTACAGCAGCTTGCCAAACAAAAGCTAATAGAAGAAATAGTACAGGTATGACAGGCATAACATCTACGATTGGATTGAAAAAGGCATAAGCCTCGGGCAATTTAGCGAAGAAAAAACTACTCGAATAAAGGGTGGAATTAAGACAGATACAGATTAAACTAAAGATATTAAGCATAACAAACATTTCATTCTTGTAGATTAGAAAATTTGATTTTGGTTGAGTTCTTTTTATGAAGGAAAAATGAAAAGGCGGGTCAAAAAATCCTTCTTTTTCTTCGAACTCTCCCAAATCAAAAATCTTTCCTTTCATTCTCAAATGAGAATACAAGGAATTATAGTTTCGTACAATATCTTAATTGAATTTTATGTAATGATCAATAATTTGATCAAGAATTTTTTGTGATTCTATATTTACATGTGTTGAATCCTAGCAACAATGTATTTCATATGTATTTGGGCTGGGATTGACGAATGACCAATACCAATATTAGTCTTTATTAGTGTCGAATAGAAATCTAAATGGGGCGTGGCCAAGCGGTAAGGCAACGGGTTTTGGTCCCGCTATTCGGAGGTTCGAATCCTTCCGTCCCAGATCGTCTCCATCAGAAACGAAAGATTCTTCTCTTTAACAATTTTCTGTTTAATCTTGCTTGGATATTGGATATATATAATGTGTGACCCAACCCCTTCTTTGTTCTGAATTCAATGTACGGGTAGAAATAAAGATATTTCTTTGAATTCTTAATTAAAAAAAGAATTGGGGGTGGATCATTCCCATTCAGAGTATGCTCATACTCATATTCATATTGAAGTTAGTTACTTAGGGAAACCTTGTGTTCCATACCCGTGAAATGGGAATTCGCACATGGTGCATTCTGAATTGAAATAGAAAAAAAAAGGTCTTTTTTCTATTCCATTCCCCAAGGAAAGCCTAAAGAAAATAAATGGTGTATCCCACACTTTATGTAGAGACTAAAGATTACGTAGTTTTTTGTATTAATTGCATTTCATCGTTCGTCTTAAAACTTCTAAGGAAAAAATAGGAAAAATAAATTGATCTGGATCCCATTTTCTTTTTTTGTATTTTAGCTTATTCAATTGAATAATTGGAAATCAATATAATGTAATGATTGGATGGATGAAAATTTATATATTCCATTTTTATGGAATTGGAGGAAAGATTCTTGAATCTGAAGTAAAACAAAATTGGTCTGTATGCTGTATAATAGATATTATGTATTATTATTGTATTGTTCTATTTCAGTAACAGCGGCCCCTTCCCTTGGTTAAGTCAAAAGGATCTGTGATCCTTTAAATATCATTGAAAATCTATTCTATTATTCTATTAAGTAAAGGCCTTTCTTTTTTAATTACTTTTTCATTTATGTGTTCGAAAAAAAAAGGGGATGATCCTTTTTATGATTCATCATCCCGAACAATCTGTTGAAGATGTAAATAAGACTTAAGTAAACGCGTTTATTCGTCTTTTTTAGAAATCTGTTTCATTTGAGCCAATGACTATTCATGATTCCATATTGAATCAATTCCATACCGGTTCGAAATTTCATCAGAGGAATGTTATGGTAAAACTTCGTTTGAAACGATGTGGTAGAAAGCAACGTGCGACTTGAAGGACATGATTCGTTGTGGATTCTTACATCCACCATTTTCTATAGGAATGAAGATGCTCTTGAATCGACATAGTTTGTTCTGTTCTTGCTAGGAACCTAATTTGTGTTAGGTTGGTAAATAGGAATAGTACATAATGGAGCTCGAACAAAAAGTATTGATTCATTTATCGGGGGGAAGAATCTAGGGTTAGTAACAATTAATAAGTTAGACCAACTTTGTAAATATATCCTCAATATTGAAATCGAAGGGTTAAAATTCGAACAAGTTTGAAATAAAATAAAAAAGTAAAATTTGTCGAAATTGGTAAAACTTTTTCAATGAAAATGAAAAGTGTATTATATTACAAGGGAATTAATCTTTCGTATTATTCATAGAAAGAAATAACAAAAAACAAAAGGTATGTTGCTGCCATTTTGAAAAGGAATAAGGATCACCGAAGTAATGTCTAAACCTAATGATTTTACAAAGTAAAGAGAAAGGATTCCGGAACAAGGAAACACTATTTTCAATTGTCTCAATAATTTTCTTTAATTTTATTATAATGAAGAAGAAAAATAGATTCGAGACGACTCAAGAAATGTCTAAAGAGTTACCTTCGCACTTTTTCAGAATTGCCCAACTTGAGTTATGAGTACGAATGATATTTCTTTTTTTCTGTATCTGTAAGTAAGAAAAGTAAGAACAAAAAACGACTCAAATTATAGTCGACTTCATGATTTTATGGATCTATTTGCCATTATATACAGAAATATACAGAATATACAGAAATATTAGAATCATTTTTTCTCGAGCCGTATGAGGAGAAAGCCTCCTATACGTTTCTAGGGGGGGGGGTATTATTTATCTACATCTATCCCAATGAGCGATCTATCGAATCGTTGCAATTGATGTTCGATCCCGAAGAGAAGGAAGAGATCTTCAAAAAGTGGGTTTTTACGATCCGATACAGAATCAAACTTATTTAAATGTTCCTGCCATTCGTTATTTCCTTGAAAAAGGTGCTCAACCTACAGGAACTGTTCATGATATTTTAAGGAAGGCAGAATTATTTTAAAGTTAAAGAAAGACCTTCATAAAGAAAAAAAACAAAATTTCTTTTAATAATAATAAATAAACAAGAAAAGGTAACTAGTATCTATTTTGGGCAATTAGTTACTCAAAATTTGCTCTTTTCTTGTTGTATTCATACTTTTTCTCTACCTTTTCCTTATTTTTTTTTCATCTAAATTTCTTATTTATGTTGTGCCAATCCAACACGAATTCTTATTTGATTTACTTAATACTTAAATACAATAATTAATTAATTATTAATTTAATTGAATTTGTTTTCCATTCATATTGACAATGTTGTATCGAACAAATATAATTCGATCGTAGATAAGCGGATCCGTTTATTCCGACCCCTAATTGGTTTTTCCTTTACTTCGGTCAAATGATGGGTTTGCCGGATTTACTATTATACATATACAAGATGTATTTTCTTAACGAAAATCACAAATTTTGAGAAAATGGGCGGTCTGTAAATTTTGATATTTCTATTGGGAATCCGTTGTTTTTTATTTTTTAATCCGATCCATTCATTTTGCTATTTTGGTGTTTAGAATTGATCATAAAATCTTTCCTTTCTATTTCTTGTTAGTTCAATGTTTTGACGTAGTTGTACAGTGCAATTCAATTGATTTTTTTTATTTCGATCGTATCTACAAATCATATTTATCTGGGTTGCTAACTCAACGGTAGAGTACTCGGCTTTTAAGTGCGACTATGATCTTTTACACATTTGGATGAAGTAACGAATTCGTCCAGACTATTGGTAGAGTCTATAAAACCGCGACTGATCCTGAAAGGTAATGGATGGAAAAAACAGCATGTCGTAATAATAAGAAGAAAATGGAATTTCTTAATTTCTTATTAGATTCCTATTTTTTTTTTAGTAGAATTTGGAGTCGATCCTTACCAGATCAGTCCAAAATTTTGTTTTTATTTTAGGAGGAAGACAAAAAAAATTCACATTTACGGTTGGGTTTAGTGAATAAATGGATAGAGCCCTACGGCTCCAATTCTGGTAAAAAAAAGCAACGAGCTTCTATTCTTTATTTGAATAATTACCCGATCTAATTAGACGTTAAAAAAAATTAGTGCCTGATGCGGGAAAAGGTTCTCCTGTGAGTGGTCCTTTGATTCTTTTTTTTTTTCTTTTTTCAAAAATCCTAACTATTCTCTATTATAGACTGGAAACGAATGTGTAGAAGAAACAGTATACTGACAAAAAGAATTTGTTCCAAAGTCAAAAGAGCGATCGGGTTGCAAAAATAAAAGATTTTTTAACCTCTAGTAATTATAACGAGGATAAACCCATTAGATAGAAGGGGATAGGAAAAAGATCTGTTGATTGGACTTTCTGTTTCCGGGGTATATATATTTTTTTATACATAATACATACCTTGTTCTGACCATATTGCACTATGTATAATTTGATAACCCAAGAAATGCCTACTGTTTTTGTTTCAAGTAGAAAAAATGTAAGTCAATGGAAGAATTACAAGGATATTTAGAAAAGGATAGATCTCGGCAACAACACTTCCTATATCCGCTACTCTTTCAGGAATATATTTATGCACTTGCTCATAATCATGGGTTAAATGGTTCGATTTTTTACGAACCTGTGGAAGTTTTTGGTTATGACAATAAATCTAGTTTAGTACTTGTAAAACGTTTAATTACTCGAATCTATCAACAGAATTTTTTTATTTCTTTGGTTAATGATTCTAATCAAAATCGATTCGTTGGATACAACCACAATAATTTTTTTTTTTCTCATTTTCATTCTCAAATGATATCAGAAAGTTTTGCAATTATTGTAGAAATTCCATTCTCGTTGCGATTAGTATCTTATTTCGAAGAAAAAGAAATACCAAAATATCATAATTTACGATCAATTCATTCAATTTTTCCCTTTTTAGAGGACAAATTATCACATTTAAATCATGTCTCAGATATACTAATACCTCATCCCATACATATGGAAATCTTGGTTCAAATTCTTCAATGTTGGATTCAAGATGTTCCTTTTTTACATTTATTGCGGTTCTTTCTTCACGAATATCATAATTTGAATAGTCTTCTCATTACTCAGAAGAAATCTATTTACGTTTTTTCAAAAGAAAATAAAAGATTATTTCGGTTCCTATACAATTCTTATGTATTTGAATGGGAATTTTTATTAGTTTTTATTCGTAAACAATCTTCTTATTTAC